TAATTTTTTTTTTATTTATATGAAAAATTATTAAGAATGGCCTAAAGATTTTTATTCATATATATATATATATAAATTTTAATTGTATATAAATAATTAATATTAAATATTTAATTTATATATATATATATATTTATATATAAATTAAATATTTAATATTAATTATAAATATATATAATTTATTAATTTTTTTTTTAAATTTAAATTAATAATTTTAATTTTTTATTTTTCAATAAGAATTATAAAAAATTAAGTTATTTCTTGTATTTAAACTTAATATTACAAAAAATGAATTAATATCAAAAAAAAAAAAAAAAATATTTATTTTAATAATTCTATGTGAAAAATTTTATATATAGATAAAAATTTATGATTTTTAGAATTTATTTTTAATTTATTTTATATACAAATTTTAGTGTTAATTTTTAATTATTTTAATAATTTTTAATTATTTATAAGTAGTAAATAAAATTAAAAATTTAAGAAATTAAGATTTAGTAATATTAAAATTATTAACTAATTTTGTGCCAGCAGTTGCGGTTATACATAAAATAAAATAAATTTTTTCAGTATATAATTATTAATATTTAAAATATTAAATTAAATATTAAATTATTAAGTGAAATTTTAATTTAATTAAAATTTATTTTAATTTTATGATTTAGTAAATTTTATTTATAAACTAGGATTAGATACCCTATTATTAAAAATTTAAATTTATAATACTAAAATATTAAATAATTTTTATTGAAACTTAAGTAATTTGGCGGTATTTTAGTTCATTTAGAGGAATCTGTTTATTAATTGATAATCCACGAATAAATTTACTTAATTTAATATTTTGTATATCGTTGTTAAAAAAATATTTATAAATAATAATAATATTTTAAAATTTAAATTTTAAAATTAATTCAGATCAAGATGCAGATAATAATTAAGAATATAATGGATTACAATAAATTTATTTAAATGGATATTATTTTGTAATAATTAGTTAAAAGTGGATTTAAATGTAATTTTATTTATTTTAATAAAATGATTAAAAATTGAAATATGTACATATTGCCCGTCGCTTTCATTTAAAAATTGGAATAAGTCGTAACAAAGTAGAGGTACTGGAAAGTGTTTCTAGAAAGAAACAAATTAGAGCTTGTTTAAGCATTTCATTTACATTGAAAAGATATTATTAATTTAATTAATTTGAGGGGTAATTTTAATGAAGTTTATAAATAATAAAAAAAATTTTAATATAAAATATTTTAATAGGGGTTAAAGTATTATTATAGAAAAAATTTTTAAATTTATAGAAAATGAGTATTGTAAAAGAATAATGAAATATATTGAAAATTTAATTAAATAAAAAGTAAATTTAAATTATTGTATCTTGTGTATCAGAGTTTATTAATAAAATTTTTTATTTAAAAATTTCTCGAATTTAAAGGAGATAATTAGTTATAAAAGTTATTGTTTCATAAATATTTTTAATAATTAATTTGAAATGAGATGTTAATCGTTTTTAAATATATCTAGTTTTTTTAGAAATAAATTTAATTTATAATTTTTTAAAGAATTAATTTCATAATTAATTAATTTTTTAAAAAATTTAATATTTTAAGGGATAATCTTTAAATTAAATTTTTATAATTTTTATATAAAATAAATTAAAAATTTTAAAATTTATATTGTTTATAAATTATATTTTTTTATAAAAAATTTTATTAATAAATAAAATTTTTAATTAATATTTAAATTTTTATAAAAAAATAATTTTTAATTATATTAAATTAGTTATAATGATAAAATTAGTATAAATTTTAATATATATATATATATATATATATATATATATTAATAATAATAATTAATTTAATTTATTTAAAATTATAATAAAAGGAATTCGGCAAATATTTATATTCACTTGTTTATCAAAAACATGTCTTTTTGTTAATAATTTAAGGTCGAATCTGCCCACTGATAATTTATTAAAGGGCTGCAGTATATTGACTGTACAAAGGTAGCATAATCATTAGTCTTTTAATTGGAGACTTGTATGAATGATTTGATGAAATATAAACTGTCTCTTATATAATTTTAGAATTTAATTTTTTAGTAAAAAAGCTAAAATAATTTTAAAAGACGAGAAGACCCTATAGAGTTTTATATTTAATTATATTAAATATTTTATAAACATTAAAGTGAAAATTTAATTAAATATTTTGTTGGGGTGATAAAAAAATTAAAAGAACTTTTTTTATAATTTAACACTAATAAGTGAAATAATGATCCATATTTTATGATTGAAAGAAAAAATTACCTTAGGGATAACAGCGTAATTTTTTTTTTTAGTTCAAATAAAAAAAAGAGTTTGCGACCTCGATGTTGGATTAAGATAAAATTTAAATGTAGAAGTTTAAAATTTTGATCTGTTCGATCATTAAAATCTTACATGATCTGAGTTCAAACCGGTGTGAGCCAGGTTGGTTTCTATCTTTAAAAAAATAAAATATTTTAGTACGAAAGGATTAAATATTTAAAAAATTTTTATTTAAAAAAGAATATTATTAAATTTTTTTTATGTATATATATATATATATGAATATACTATTTTGACAGAAAAATGTAATGATTTTAGAAGTCATAAATGTATAATTAAATTATATATATAGTAATGATAATGTTAGATTTAGTTAATATTATAATTGGGGTTTTAGTTTTAATTATTGGGGTTATAGTTGGGGTAGCTTTTTTAACTTTGTTAGAACGAAAAATTTTAGGTTATATTCAAATTCGTAAAGGACCTAATAAGGTTGGGTTTGTGGGTTTATTACAGCCATTTTCAGATGCTATTAAATTATTTACTAAAGAACAAATTTATTTAATTTATTCTAATTATTTATCTTATTATTTTTCTCCTATTATTGGTTTTATTTTATCTTTAATTATTTGAGTATTAATTCCTTATTATTTTAATATAGTTAGATTTAATTTGGGGGTTTTATTTTTTTTATGTTGTACTAGACTAGGTGTTTATACAATTATAATTGCTGGTTGATCTTCTAATTCAAATTATTCTTTGTTAGGGGCATTACGTGCAGTGGCACAAACTATTTCTTATGAGGTAAGATTAAGATTAATTTTAATATCTAGAATTATTATAATTATAGATTTTAATTTAATAAAATTTAATATTTATCAGTCATTAGTTTGATTTATTTTTTTAATGTTTCCTTTAAGATTATGTTGAGTATCTTCTAGTTTAGCTGAAACTAATCGAACTCCTTTTGATTTTGCTGAGGGGGAAAGAGAATTAGTTTCAGGGTTTAATGTTGAGTATAGAAGAGGTGGGTTTGCATTAATTTTTTTAGCTGAGTATTCTAGAATTTTATTTATAAGATTATTATTTACATTATTATATTTAGGGGGTTATAATTTAAGTTTAATTTTTTATTTAAAATTATCTTTAATTTCTTTTTTATTTATTTGAGTTCGGGGTACTTTACCTCGTTATCGTTATGATAAATTAATATATTTATCTTGAAAAATTTATTTGCCTATTTCTTTAAATTTTTTATTATTATTTATAGGGTTTAAGATTTTTTTATTTTAATTATAATATATATTTAGTATATTCATATAAATTAATAGAATGATATATAATTCTTTCTTAAGTTTTCAAAACAAATGCTTAACAAGCTCATTAATTAATTAATAATTAAAAATTAATTTATCTCATATTTTATTAATTATTGGGTTAATAATAAAATAAGAAAAATAAATTAAAGTTAGTAATTGTCCGATGATGATATAGGGATTTTCTACAGGTCGTGCTCCAATTCATGTTAATAAAATAATTGTACATACTATTGATCAAAATATAATTTGATTTATTGGGTAAAATTGAATTCCTTGAATTTTTTTATTAAAAGTAAAGGGAAGAATGATTAAAATTAAAATTGATATTACTAATGCAATTACTCCTCCTAATTTATTGGGAATTGAGCGTAAAATAGCATAAGCAAATAAGAAATATCATTCAGGTTGAATATGTACAGGTGTAATTAAAGGATTAGCTGGAATAAAATTGTCAGGATCTCCTAATAAATATGGATTAGTTAATGTTAAAATTAAAATAAATATAAATAAAATAATAACTCCAATTAAATCTTTAAGGGTAAAATAAGGATGAAAGGGGATTTTATCTAAGTTTCTATTAATACCTAAAGGATTATTTGATCCTGTTTGATGTAAAAATAATAAATGAATTATAGTTAATATTATAATAATAAAGGGAAATAAAAAATGAAATGAATAAAATCGTGTTAATGTTGCATTATCAACAGCAAATCCTCCTCAAATTCATTGAACTAATATTGTACCTAAATAGGGAATAGCTGATAAAAGATTAGTAATTACTGTAGCCCCTCAAAATGATATTTGTCCCCATGGTAGTACATACCCTATAAAAGCAGTTGCTATTAAAATTAATAAAATAATAACTCCAATTATTCAAGTATATTTAAAATTAAAGGATTCGTAATAAATTCCTCGTCCAATATGTAAATAAATACAAATAAAAAAAAATGATGCTCCATTTGCATGAAGGGTCCGAATTAATCATCCATAGTTAACATTTCGACAAATATAATTAACTCTATAAAAAGCTAATTCAATATTAGCTGTATAATATATTGTTAAAAATAATCCTGTTAAAATTTGAATTATTAAGCATAAAGCTAGTAAAGAACCAAAATTTCATCAAATAGAGATATTTGATGGTCTTGGTAAATCAATTAATGAGTTATTTATAATTTTAATAATAGGATGTGTTTTTCGTAAAGGTTTAAATATATTTATCATTAATTAATTAATTAATTAATAGTTTTTATGATAATGATCGTAAAGGTCCATAGAAAATATTAGTAATTTTAACTACTGCCACTAATGTAATAAATAAGTAGATTATTATTGTTATTGTTAAAAAATAATTTTGGTTATTATAAAGTTTTGTTAAATTTATATTATTTTCATTATTAAAAAATAAAAATATATTAAAAAAGTTATTTAATTCATTTGAATTAACAAATAAATTTATTCAATTTAAATTATTTATTATTATAATTCTTAATAAAAAAATAAAAATAATAATAATAAATATTATTTTATTGTTTATAGAAATTTTAAATAATTCATTTGAGGCAATTCTTGAAACATAAATAAATAATACTAATAGTCCCCCTAAAAAAGTTAAAAATAGAATATATGAGAATCAATAAGTATTAATAATTATTCCTGAAATTAAACAAGTTATTAAAGTTTGAATTAAAATTAATAATCCTAAAGATAGGGGATGTTTTAAGAAAAATAAAATAATAGAGATAAAAATTATTATTAGAGATAAAAATATTTTTATAATTTCAAAGAATAGTTTAAATAAAATAATAATTTTGGAGATTATTGATAAAGAGTTTCTTTTTCTTTGAAGTTTTTAAAATAAATTATTTATTTTTGATTTACAAGACCAATGTTTTTTTTTAAACTATAAAAACAAATTAATGATAAATATATGATTAGTTATTTATATTATATATATAGTTGGTAATATAATTTTTGTTTCTAAACATAAACATTTATTAATTATATTATTAAGATTAGAGTATATTGTTTTAAGAATATTTATATTATTAGTATTATATTTAAGTTTTATTGATTTTGATATATATTTATTAATAGTTTTTTTAGTATTTTCTGTTTGTGAAGGTGCTTTGGGGATTTCTATTTTAGTTTCAATAATTCGAACTCACGGTAATGATTATTTTCAAAGATTTAGATTATTATAATGATAAAATTTTTATTTTTTTTGATTTTTATAATTCCTTTATGTTTTAAAAAAAATATATTTTGGATGGTTCAAATAATATTATTTTTAATGATGTTTTTTTTTTTAAATTTAACTATTAATATTATAAATTATTGTAATTTAAGTTATATATTTGGTTGTGATGTAGTTTCTTTTGGTTTAATTATATTAAGAATTTGAATTTGTTCTTTAATATTAATAGCAAGAGAAAAATTATATAAATATAATTTTTTTTTAAATTTTTTTCTTTTTAATATTATTTTTTTGTTAATTATGTTATATATAACTTTTTCAGTTATGAATTTATTTATATTTTATTTATTTTTTGAGGGTAGATTAATTCCTACGTTAATATTAATTATTGGTTGAGGTTATCAACCTGAACGTATTCAGGCAGGCCTATATTTATTATTTTATACTCTTTTTGTTTCTTTACCTTTATTATTGGGAATTTTTTATATTTTTAATGAAATAAATTGCATAATAATTTATTTTTTAAAATTTTATGATTATAATATATATTTATTATATTTAAGAATAATTATAGCTTTTTTAGTTAAAATACCTATATATTTTGTTCATTTATGATTGCCAAAAGCTCATGTAGAAGCTCCTGTATCAGGATCAATAATTTTAGCTGGAATTATATTAAAATTAGGAGGTTATGGGTTATTTCGTGTTTTAATTTTTATACAAACAATTTCTTTAAAATTAAATTTTTTATGGGTTATTATTAGATTAGTTGGGGGATTTTATATTAGATTAAAATGTTTATGTCAAATTGATATAAAATCATTAATTGCTTATTCTTCTGTAGCACATATAGGGATAGTTATTAGAGGGATTATAACAATAAATTATTGGGGTTATTTAGGTTCTTATTTATTAATAATTGGTCATGGTTTATGTTCTTCAGGTATATTTTGTTTAGCAAATATTAATTATGAGCGATTACAAAGACGAAGATTATTTTTGAATAGGGGAATAATAAATTTTATACCTTCTTTAAGATTATGATGGTTTTTATTGTTATCAGCTGCTATAGCAGCTCCTCCGTCTTTAAATTTATTAGGTGAGATTAGATTAATTAATAGATTAATTAGTTGATCATGGTTAACTATAATTATATTAATAATAATTTCTTTTTTTAGAGCGGCTTATAGACTTTATTTATACTCATTTACTCAGCATGGGGAGTATAATATAGGTTTATACAGATTTAGAATAGGTCTTTCACGAGAATATTTATTATTGTCTTTACATTGATTACCTTTAAATATTCTAATTTTAAAAGTTGATTATTTTATAATTTGATTATACTTAAATAATTTAAATAAAATATTGATTTGTGGAGTCAAAAATATGAGGGTATATATATTCATTTTAAGTTATTAATAAAAGATTTTCCTTATGTTTTTTAAGATTTTTTTTTTTGTTTTTTTTTATATTAATTAATTTTTTTATAATAATTTATTTTATTATAAATAATATATTAATTTTTATAGAATGGGAGTTAATTTCCTTTAATTCTTTTAATATTGTTTTTTCTATTTTATTTGATTGAATATCTTTATTATTTATAATATTTGTTTTATTAATTTCTTCTTCTGTGATTTATTATAGAAAAAGATATATATCTTCTGAGTTAAATTTAAATCGTTTTATTATTTTGGTTTTGTTATTTATTTTATCTATAATTTTATTAATTATTAGACCTAATATTCTTAGAATTTTATTAGGTTGAGATGGTTTAGGATTAGTTTCTTATTGTCTTGTTATTTATTATCAAAATTTAAAATCTTATAATGCTGGTATATTAACTGCTTTATCTAATCGAATTGGTGATGTTTTTATTTTAATGATTATTTCTTGAATAATAAATTATGGTAGTTGAAATTATATTTTTTATTTAAATTTTATAAAAAATGATTATGAAATAAAAATAATTAGTACAATAATTATAATAGCTGCTATAACTAAGAGAGCTCAAATTCCTTTTAGATCTTGATTACCAGCTGCTATAGCAGCTCCTACTCCAGTTTCTGCTTTAGTTCATTCTTCGACTTTAGTAACTGCGGGGGTATATTTATTAATTCGATTTAATAATTTATTATTTGATATATTTTTTTTAAAATTTTTATTATTATTGTCAATATTAACTATATTTATAGCTGGTATTGCAGCTAATTATGAATTTGATTTGAAAAAAATTATTGCTTTATCAACTTTAAGACAATTGGGTTTAATAATAAGAATTTTAAGAATGGGGTTTCCTGATTTGGCTTTTTTTCACTTATTAACTCATGCTATATTTAAAGCTTTATTATTTATATGTTCTGGGGTAATTATTCATATAATAAATGATAATCAAGATATTCGTTTAATGGGGGGAATTAGAATTTACATTCCTTTAACTTCTTTATGTATAAACATTTCTAATTTAGCTTTATGTGGAATTCCTTTTTTATCTGGGTTTTATTCTAAGGATTTAATTTTAGAAATATTAATATTAAGAAATTTAAATATATTAGTTTTTTTTTTATTTTATTTTTCTACTGGTTTGACTATGTTTTATACAATTCGTTTATTAATATATTTAATAGTTAATGATTATAATTTGGTTTCTACTTATAATTTATATGATGAAGATTTTATTATATTAAAAAGAATATTTATTTTATTAATAATAAGATTGATTACTGGAAGAATGTTAAGATGATTAATTTTTTCTTATCCTTATATAATTTATTTATCTTTACATTTGAAATTAATAGTTTTATATGTTAGTTTTATGGGTTTATTTATAGGGTATATTATTAGTAACATAAAAATTTATTCTTTAAATAAATTTTTAAAAACTTATGAGTTAAGATTATTTTTATCTTTAATATGATTTATACCTAATTTATCAACTTATGGTTTAAATTATAATTTTTTAAATTTTAGTCAGAATTTATTAAAAAATATTGATATGGGTTGAAGAGAATTATATAGAGGTCAAGGAATATATAATATTATTAAAAATTATTCAATTTTTAATAATATTATTCAAATAAATAATTTAAAAATTTATTTATTTAGATTTGTTATTTGAATAATATTTTTTATGTTTATTTTATTATTGAATAATTAATATATATATATATATATATATATATATATTTAAATAGCTTAAAGAGAGTATAATATTGAAGATATTAAGGTAATTATTTATAATTTTTAAATATTTATAAAAATAAATAATTTTATATTTACAATGAAAATGTAATGTTTTATTTTAAACTATATAAATATAAAATAATTTATTTAATTTAAATATTTTTAATTGGAATATATTCATAATTCATTAATATCATTAACAGTGATATACCTCTATTTTGGTTTCAATTAAAAATTATATTATAGAAATATTAATGTTATTATTCACTATAAATTAAGTTAGCAGCTTAATTGTTGTATATTTCTTGAATAATTTTTTGATTAATTTATTTAAAATAATAAAATAAATAAGGAGTAAATTAACTCTATCTTTTAAGTCGAAATTAAATGCAAAATTGCTTCTTATTTTAAATAAGATAAATTGAATAAATACAATATTTTTTGAGTGCAAATCAAATGTTTTATAAACTATAATCCTTTAAATTATTTATATTTTAGTTAGTTCAATTTAATATATTTTGATTTCATTCATGATATAAACCTAATAATAAAATTAAAATAAAAAAAAAACTAGTTTTTGTTCAGATAATAAAATTAACTATTTTAAATGTTGAGATTATTGGAAAAATTAATGCAATTTCTACATCAAAAATTAGAAAAATTACTGTAATTAGGAAGAAATGTAATGAAAAAGGATTACGTGCTGATGATTTAGGATCAAATCCACACTCAAAAGGGGAACATTTTTCTCGGTCTTTAAATGATTTTTTTGATAAAATTCTAGAAATAATTATAATTAAATTAGAAATTAATATAATAATAATAAAAATAATAAATATAATATTGATTATTTATATTAAAAATTTTTAATCTTTTTGATTGGAAGTCAAATATACTAGATATATTATATAAATAATTAATTACCTCATCAATAAATTGAGATATATAAAAATAATCATACTACATCAACGAAGTGTCAATATCATGCTGCAGCTTCAAAACCAAAATGGTGTTTATTAGAAAAATGGTGAAATAAATGTCGAATTAAACATGTAATTAAAAAAATTGTTCCAATTATTACATGTAAACCATGAAATCCTGTTGCTATAAAAAATGTTGATCCATAAATTCTATCTGCAATAGTAAATGGTGCTTCATAGTATTCATAAGCTTGTAATATAGTAAAATAGATTCCTAATATAATAGTAATAATAAGACTTTGTTTAGTTTGTGAGAAGTTATTTTCTATTAAAGCATGATGTGTTCATGTTACTGTTACTCCTGAGGTAATTAAAATAATAGTATTTAATAAAGGGATTTGAAATGGATTAAATGGTGTAATGTTATTTGGGGGTCATGAAATTCCAATTTCAATATTAGGAGATAATCTTCTATGAAAAAATGCTCAAAAAAATGAAATAAAAAAAAAGATTTCTGAAATAATAAATAAGATTATTCCTCATCGTAATCCTTTTAATACTAAAATAGTATGTTTACCTTGAAAAGTTCCTTCTCGGCACACATCTCGTCATCATTGATATATTGTTAAAATAATAATACAATAACCTAAAATTATTAAATTTATATTGAAATTATGAAATCATTTAATTAATCCGGTTACTAAAGTTATTGTTCCAATAGCTCCAGTTAAAGGTCAAGGTCTATAATCTACTAAGTGATAAGGATGATTATGGGTTGTCATTAATTAACTTCACTAGAATATAATGTTCTTAAAATAGCAATTACATAAGATTGAATTACTGCGACAGCTGATTCAAGAGATAATAATAATATTTGAATAATAATTAAAATAATAATTAAGTAATTAGGCATATTAATACCAGTTCTACTTAATAAAGTTAATAATAAATGTCCTGCAATTATATTAGCTGTTAAACGAACAGCTAAAGTGCCCGGTCGAATAATATTTCTAATTGTTTCGATTAAAACTATAAATGGTATAAGAATAGGAGGGGTACCTTGAGGAATTATATGAATAAATATGTGATTTGATTTATTAATTCATCCATAAAGTATAAATCTTATTCAAAGGGATAGGGTAATAGATAAAGAAAAAGTTAAATGACTAGTTCTAGTAAAAATATATGGGAATAATCCTAAAAAATTATTATATAATACAAATGAAAATAAGGAAATAAAAATAAATGTGGATCCTTTAAATTTATTGGGCCCTAAAAGATTTTTAAATTCAAAGTGTAATTTAGAAATAATTATATTTCAAATAATGAATTGACGATTAGGAATTAATCAAAATGAATAAGGAATAAATATTAATCCTAAAAAAGTTCTTAATCAATTAAAAGGAATATTAAATAAATTTGTTGAGGGGTCAAAAATTGAAAATAAATTAGTTATCATTTTCAATTAAGTTTTTTTATTTTATTAGTAAATATTTTTTTTTTTATTTTATTGTTTATATTAAAAATATAAAAATTTATAATATTAAATAGGATAAAAATAAAAATAAATGTAAAAAATGAAATAATTCAGTTAATAGGTATTATTTGAGGAATAAAAGAATATTATTATTATAATAATTTAAATTTGACATATTTATGTTATATTTTAACTAATTCTTTTTGATCATTAGAAGTAAACGTTAATATACTATAAAGTGGTTTAAGAGACCAATACTTACTTTCAGTCATCTAATGAAGAATAATTATTAATTCAATTAATAAAATTTTTAATTGAAATTCTTTCGATTACAATAGGTATAAAACTATGATTAGCTCCACAAATTTCTGAGCATTGCCCAAAAAAAAGTCCTGGTCGATTAATAAAAAAATTTGTTTGATTAAGTCGACCAGGGTTAGCATCTACTTTAATACCTAATGAAGGAATTGTTCAAGAGTGAATAACATCTGTTGCTGTTACCAATATACGAATTTGATTATTTATTGGTAAAGTAATACGATTATCAACATCTAGTAAACGAAAATTATTTATTTCATCTTTATTATTAATTATGTAAGAATCAAATTCAATATTATTAAAGTCTGAATATTCATATCTTCAGTATCATTGATGACCAATTGATTTTAAAGTAATTAAAGGATTATTTAATTCATCTAATAAATATAATAAACGTAATGATGGTAATGCAATAAAGATTAATGTAATAGCAGGAAGAATTGTTCAAATTATCTCAATTATTTGTTCTTCTAAAAGAAATCGATTAATATATTTATTAAAAAATAAAGATATTATTAAATATCTAACTAATATGGTAATTATGATTAGAATAATTAAAGTATGATCGTGAAAAAAGATAATTTGTTCTATTAAGGGGGAAGCACTATTTTGTAAGTTAAAATTAGATCATGTTGCCATTTCTAAAAAAAGGATAATCCTTTATAAATGGGGCTTAAATCCATTACATATAATCTGCCATATTAGAAATTTCTTAAAATGGGCAATTCATTATATGAATGTTCTGCTGGAGGTAAATTTTGATATCATTCAATAGATGAAGTTATATTTAATGGAAATAAAATAATTCGTTGATTAATTATAGATTCTCAAATAATTATTATTATTATTATTATAGATAGTAATGAAATATAAGATCCAAATGAAGAAATAATATTTCATGAAATATAACTATCAGGATAATCAGAATATCGTCGAGGTATACCTGCTAGTCCTAAAAAATGTTGTGGGAAGAAAGTTAAATTTACTCCTAAAAATATTGAAATAAATTGAATTTTTAATAAAAATGGATTTAATGTAAGTCCAGTAAATAAGGGGTATCAATGAATAAATCCGCCAAAAATAGCAAATACCGCTCCTATAGATAAAACATAATGAAAGTGGGCTACTACGTAATAAGTATCATGTAGTGTAATATCGATAGAAGAGTTAGCTAAAATTACTCCTGTTAAACCTCCTACTGTAAATAAAAATACAAATCCTAATCTTCATAATATAGAAGGACTATAGTTAATTTGGGTACCATGAAGAGTTGCTAATCAACTAAAAATTTTAATACCAGTTGGAACTGCAATAATTATAGTTGCAGAAGTAAAATAGGCTCGTGTATCAATATCTATACCTACAGTAAATATATGATGTGCTCATACAATAAATCCTAATAATCCAATAGCTATTATAGCATAAATTATTCCTAGGCATCCAAAAGTTTCTTTTTTCCCTCTTTCTTGTGAAATAATATGAGAAATTATTCCAAATCCGGGTAAAATAAGAATATAAACTTCAGGGTGTCCAAAAAACCAAAATAAATGTTGGTATAAAATAGGATCTCCCCCACCTGCAGGATCGAAAAAGGATGTATTTAAATTTCGATCAGTCAATAATATTGTAATAGCTCCCGCTAATACAGGTAAAGATAATAATAATAATAAGGCTGTAATTCCTACTGCCCATACAAATAAAGGTATTTGGTCAAAAGATAAATTTTTAATTCGTATATTAATAATAGTTGTAATAAAATTAATAGCTCCTAAAATTGATGAAATACCTGCTAAATGAAGGGAAAAAATTGCTAAATCTACTGATGCGCCTTGGTGTGCAATATTAGCAGAAAGAGGGGGATAAACAGTTCATCCAGTACCTGCTCCATTTTCTACAATTCTTCTTGAAATTAATAATATTAAGGAAGGTGGTAAAAGTCAAAATCTTATATTATTTATTCGGGGGAAAGCTATGTCTGGGGCTCCTAGTATAAGGGGTACTAGTCAATTTCCAAATCCTCCGATTATAATAGGTATAACTATAAAAAAAATTATAATAAAAGCATGAGCTGTAACAATAGTATTATAAATTTGATCATCTCCAATTAAAGATCCAGGGTTTCCTAATTCAGTTCGAATTAGTAAACTTAAAGAAGTTCCTACTATTCCTGCTCAAATTCCAAAAATAAAATATAAAGTTCCAATATCTTTATGGTTAGTAGAATAAAATCATTTTCGCTAAATAAAATGGCTGAGTTATAAGCGATAAATTGTAAATTTATTAACGAGAAATTTCTCTTTTATTATAATTTAAGGTCTTATATTCAATAATTGATTTAAAATTGCAAATTTTAAGGTGTAAAGAAAATTACTAAGGCTTAAAGAATTTTCTTTATATATAATTTTGAAGACTATTAGTTTAATTTAACTTAAAACCTTAAATAAAATAAAAAGTTCTTAAAATTATTCCTATAATAGAAATTATACTAACTAATAAAATAAATAATAAATATTTATTTTTAATATTAATTTTTAATCATTTTAATTTTAAATAATTAAATATAATACATGAATAAATAATACGAATATAAAAAAATAAAGTAATTAATCTTATTATAATAAAAATAAATGAAATAAAAATAAAATTATTTATTATTAAAAAATTAATAATAATTCATTTTGGAAAAAATCCTAAAAATGGAGGTAAACCCCCTAACGAAAGAAAGTTAATTAAAATAAATAATTTTAATAAAAAATTTATATTAAAAATAAATAATTGATTGATAAAATAAACGTTAAAAGCATAAAATAAAAAACATATAATTCTAATTAAGAAAGAGTATATTAAGAAATATAGTATTCATAATGATTCTCTAATTAAAATTGATGATATTATTCATCCTAAGTTATTAATTGAAGAAAATGATAATAATTTACGTAAAGAAGTTTGATTAATTCCTCCTACAGCTCCAATAATTGTATTAATTATTATAATTATAATGATGAAATTTTTATTTAAATAATATGATATTAAAATTATAGGGGTAATTTTTTGTCAAGTTATTAAAATAAAACAATTTAATCATGAAAGTCCTTCAACAATATTAGGAAATCAAAAGTGAAAAGGGGCTGATCCTATTTTTATTAATAATGATGAATTAATTATAATAGTAAATAAATAATTTATTTCAAAATTTTTTATTAAAATTATTTTTAATAAAATAGAAAATAAAAAATTAATAGAAGCGATAGATTGGGTAAGAAAATATTTTAATGAGGCTTCTGAAGCTAATAAATTATTAGAGTTAATGATTAAGGGGATAAATCTTAATAAGTTAATTTCTAATCCAATTCAACATCCAATTCATGAATTTGAAGAAATAGAAATTATTGTTCTAAATAATAAAATAAAAAAAAAAAATATTTTATTAGAGTTAAAATTAATTATAATTAAAAATAATTTAAATAAAATAAATTAAAAGTTTATTTTTAAAAATTAAAATTATTTTTATTATATATATATATATATATATATATTTTGGTGTAAGATGCACAATAATTTTTGATATTATCAGATATAGTTTAATTCTATAAAATATAATAAAGGTAAAATATTACATTATTTATTCTATCAGAATAATCCTTTTTATCAGGCACTTTATTAATTTAAAAAAAAGGGTATTCCTTTATATTTGGGGTATGAACCCAAAAGCTTAATTTAGCTTATTTTTAA